GGAGTGACAGCTAGTTTTGGTATGTTGGGGGATATCATTATTGCTGAACCTAATGCCTATATTGCATTTGCGGGTAAACGAGTAATTGAACAAACATTGAATAAGACAGTACCTGAAGGTTCCCAAGCGGCTGAATATTTATTCCAAAAGGGCTTATTCGATCCAATCGTACCACGTAATCCTTTAAAAGGTGTTCTGAGCGAGTTATTTCAGTTCCACGCCTTTTTTCCTTTGAATCAAAATTAACTTCAGTAGAGTTCTTAAGTGAAATTTTTTTTTGTGGCGAACAATTAGTTAGTTAGTTTATCCGAATAAAAATAAAACAAAATCCGAAGAATGGATTTTTCTTTGGTGACATAAGATTTCATTGTACAAATAAGCATGCGGATAATTCTTTTTTTTTTTTACCGATATGACGGATTAGTAATCAGTAAACCTCTCTCAACAAAACAACATAAAAAAAACATTCTTCCTTAGAATTCATTGTGGGGCAGGGCAAATAAAAGAATTTCTTGTTCCCCTCTTACGTATGTATATATTATTCAAATGGAGAAAATAGAAAATCTTGCATCTTTCTATATCTCCTAATAAGGACCATTTTCCTAGGAATCCCTGCTGTTGGATCGGATTCTAACGAATCCTTCGGGAATTTGTAATAAATTCTTTAGTTAAGAACAACAGAAGAAGAAAAATAAGTAATAATAATAACGAAAATGGGTTATCATACATATATTTCATGTAGAAAGATGAATAGGTCCGTTTATTTAGTTCTACATTCCTTGCGCTTAGTATATATACTCATTTAGTATACTTAGTATACTTCTATACAATTCTATAAGTATACTAGATATACATTTATATACGAATTAGAATATTCTAATAATTAGAATATGAATTCTAATTATTATAGGATATCGTTATACCAATAACAGGTACAAATATTAAATCGAGGTACCCTTTCTATGACAATTCTCAACAGCTTTCCCTCTATTTTTGTGCCTTTAGTGGGCCTAGTATTTCCGGCAATGGCAATGGCTTCTTTATTTCTTTATCTTGAAAAAAATAAGATTTTTTAAATCCGATCGGATCAAGGTCAACTCTCATCTAGTTTTTTTTTTTTTTCAAAACTTAGCGATGATGGATATCCATTTAGTAGAATAGTGTATAAGACTAAGAGGTGGCTTTCTCCGAGCATAAACGAAAGAGCTCTTATGCATGTGTAAACATGATATATAGGTAAATTAATTCTATCTATTTTCACCTATCTATTTTCAACAATAGGCTGTGATCCGAACTCATGTCTGCAATGAAAGTCAATGTATCTATATGTATGTACCGATCTATAGGGACTCATATGAAGGGGATGCTCTGATTTTATTAGATCTAAGCAATTCGATGACTTACTGCTAAGATCTAATAAAATAGTACTAGTTGATGAGAGTTACTTCGGAAACACAAAAAGGAAACTAAAATAGATTTTCTTTTGGTTATTTCCCCAATTCCAATAAAATGCAACTGGAGCTAGTATGTATGAGTTGGCGATCAGAATATATATGGATAGAGTTTATAGCAGGCTCTCGCAAAACAAGCAATTTCTGCTGGGCCCTTATCCTTTTTTTAGGTTCATTAGGATTCTTAGTGGTTGGAATTTCTAGTTATCTTGATAGGAATTTGCTATCTTTATTTCCGTCTCAGCAAATAAATTTTTTTCCCCAAGGGATCGTGATGTCTTTCTACGGGATCGCGGGTCTCTTTATTAGTTCCTATTTGTGGTGCACAATTACATGGAATGTAGGTAGCGGTTATGATCGATTTGATACAAAAGAGGGAATAGTGTGTATTTTTCGTTGGGGATTTCCTGGAAAAAATCGCCGCATCTTTCTCCGATTCCTTATGAAAGATATTCAGTCCATCAGAATAGAAGTTAAAGAGGGTATTTATGCTCGTCGTGTCCTTTATATAGAAAGCAGAGACTTGGGGGCCATTCCCTTGAATCGTACTGATGAGAATTTGACCCCACGAGAAATTGAGCAAAAGGCTGCGGAATTGGCCTATTTCTTGCGTGTACCAATTGAAGGGTTTTGAAAAATGAACTGAAGAATAAACGCTTTCTCAGCAGGCGGAAACCCCCAAGAATCCTTTTTTTTTTTTCATTTTTGAAAAATATTCGAGAGTTTCGTTTTTAATAGAAAAAAAAAAAAGTTCTTTATTTGAATTTGAATCTTTCGGGCATTCGTCGAAAGGGGGAATCGCTTCGAATATTTGATCAATTGGGATATCTGGAAACAATATTGTTTTTTATTATTTCTTGATTCAAATTCAAATTCGAATGAAGAATTCGAAGTGGATTCTTCTTCGATTTCTGTAGTTTTTCTACACTAGGTTCAAGGACTAACCGCCGAATCACAACTAAAAAAAAGAGACTCGATTTAGAGGCGCAATACCTTGTAATAGAACTCATGTTTGATAGAAATATTAGATCGCATAGAATCAACGAATGAGGTGGGTTCATTAACAATTCACAGATGAAAAAATGACAAAAAAGAGCGCATCCATTCCCCTTAGATATCTTTTATCTATAGTATTTGTAGTATTTTTGCCCTGGTGGATCCCTCTCTCATTTAATAAAAATCTGGAATCCTGGGTTACTAATTGGTGGAATACTAGTCAACCCGAAACCTTTTTGAACGATATTCAGGAAAAGGCTATTCTAGAAAAATTCATAGAATTAGAGGAATTATTCCTCTTGGACGAAATGATAAAGGAATTTCCGGAAAGACATCTAGAAAAGCTTCGTATAGGGTTCCAGAAAGAAAGAGTCCAATTAATCAATATGCACGATGAGGATCATATCCATACGATTTTTCACTTCTCGACAAATACAATCTGCTTTGTTATTCTAAGTGGTTATTCGATTCTGTGTAATGAAGAACTTTTTATTCTTAACTCTTGGGTTCAAGAATTCCTATATAATTTAAGCGACACAATAAAAGCCTTTTCGATTCTTTTCGTAACTGATTTATGTATCGGATTCCATTCGCCCCGCGGTTGGGAACTACTGATTGGCTATGCCTACAACGATTTTGGATTTGCTCATAATGATATTATTCTATCTGTTCTTGTTTCCACTTTTCCAGTCATTCTAGATACGTTTTTTAAATATTGGCTTTTTTCTTATTTAAATCGTGTATCTCCGTCACTTGTAGTGATTTATCATTCAATGACTGAGTGAAAAGCGATTCCATGATCCAATTCGAATATTTCTTCTTTTGTACATAAGCAAAGCATTCAAAGCCGTCCTTACCGGACTTTTTCTACCCATCCAGAGGATCCCTCTCAGATTCCAGGAATCCTATATTCCAGTAAAATTATTTCAGTAAATAGCAGAATCGCGGATAGGGAACTATATTAGTGACCTACCTAATTTTATTGTAGAAATTTTCGGGATCAACGATTGGACCATGCAAATTAGAAATACCTTTTCTTCGTTAAAGGGAGAGATTACTCGATTCATTTCCGTATCCCTCATGATATATATAATAACTCGGGCATCGATTTCAAATGCATATCCCGTTTTTGCGCAGCAGGGTTTTGAAAATCCACGAGAGGCAACTGGTCGTATTGTATGCGCCAATTGTCATTTAGCTAATAAGCCCGTCGATATTGAGGTTCCACAAGCGGTACTCCCTGATACTGTATTTGAAGCAGTTGTTAGAATTCCGCATGATATGCAACTGAAACAAGTTCTTGCTAATGGTAAAAAGGGGTCTTTGAATGTGGGGGCCGTTCTTATTTTACCAGAGGGGTTTGAATTAGCCCCCTCCGACCGCATTTCGCCCGAGATGAAAGAAAAGATAGGCAAGCTGTCTTTTCAGACCTACCGACCCACTAAAAAAAATATTCTTGTGATAGGGCCAGTTCCTGGTCAGAAATATAGTGAAATCGCTTTTCCTATTCTTTCCCCGAACCCTGCGACCAATAAAGATGCTCACTTCTTAAAATATCCAATATACGTAGGTGGGAACAGGGGGAGGGGTCAGATTTATCCCGACGGGAATAAAAGTAACAATACGGTTTATAATGCCACAGCTTCGGGTATAGTAAGCAAAATCATACGAAAAGAAAAAGGGGGATACGAAATAAACATAACGGATGCATCGAATGGGCGTGAAGTGGTTGATATTATCCCTCCAGGACCAGAACTTCGTGTTTCAGAGGGCCAATCTATCAAACTTGATCAACCATTAACAAGTAATCCTAATGTAGGTGGGTTTGGTCAGGCAGATGCAGAAATAGTACTTCAAGATCCATTACGTGTCCAAGGCCTTTTGTTCTTTTTGGCATCTGTTGTTTTGGCACAAATCTTTTTGGTTCTTAAAAAGAAACAGTTTGAGAAGGTCCAATTGTCCGAAATGGATTTCTAGATCCGCGGATTTATCAACATCAAGTTTGTAAAAAGAACCAAATTCTTCTTGGCAATTATGCTATGTAAGAGCAAAAACCTTACGAAAAGCCTTTTGCTTATTTATATTCTTTTTCTACCGGATGTCGGGAAGTTCTTGTACTCCACTCCTAAATCATAGTATATATATTGTGAAGAAGGCTATTTGCCTTTCCCCCTTCTTTGTTTTTTCAATAGAAATTGGAGGATGTCACTATTATCAGATTTAAATATCATAGAAAGTGTCAATAGTTTTCGATTCGATTAGAATAGAATCAAATTCGACTAGAACTAGATACTAAACATAAGATAAGGAAGCGGAGAATATCGAATATAAAGAAAGTAAGGATAAATGAGGGGAACAGGGGATTCTAAAGGGGATTATTCGTCGTACTAGCCTTTGGCACCCGAAAGGGATGTGGGAAATTCCTTTTGGGTGTCGAAATAATAATGGTTCTTATCTTAATTCCATTCATCAAAGGTTCCTATTCGTAGTTTAGAATTTTTCCAGGTTTATCATAACTCCTTTTGGATTTCTATTAAGTAGTGGTAAAACAAA